TCCTACATGTTCCATTAGTAACACTCCCTTGATACTTTCCAAGGGTGTCACTGCCTATTTTATTTTGCTTGTGCTTAATGTTTCCCGATTCTACTAGAAATCATATACGAACTTGTTATAGATGTATTTATTGGATTGGTTCATCAATAGTGTTGGGTCAGAATCCCCCCCCCCTTTTTTTTGACTCTGCACCATTGATTCCACTATTATTAGTGAGCAATAATGGAATAATTCCTTCATATTCATAGAGATAGGGGACATAATTCACATGGATATAGTAAGTCTCGCTTGGGCTGCTTTAATGGTAGTCTTTACATTTTCCCTTTCGCTCGTAGTATGGGGAAGAAGTGGACTCTAAGGGTACTACTAATTGAGTTGAGGAATCAAATCAAACTGTATCAATTGTTTTATAAATCATTCTCGTTTTTAACTTTAACTATTGAGAAAATATTAATTTAAAAATAGTAATGAAATTTAAATAAAAATATCTTTATTTCGAAATTCCATTGGATTCTGGTGGAATAATGTATTATATGAATAATACCCTTTCAATCAAACAGATATTTCAATGATTCCCATGTTCGTATTTCGAAAGTAAAGGGGATACAAATGATAGGAAATTTCTTCCAACCGAATTCTTACTAAATTTTCTATTTTGGTGAACCGGCTCTTACCAGAATTATATATGGACAACGAGGAACAACGGACCCTTTTTATTTGTTTCCCTCTTTACTGTTCAAAGAGAAAGTCGTTCTGTTATTAAGTGGATACGCACTTTCTATGGGAAACAACATAGACATAGCGATTGTCCGACGAGATACTACGCATAATAAGATCTTGCCTTGGGCAAGTCACATATTGCGCATTTACTTTATTATTGTATAAATTGGATTTATGCTTTATCAACTCGTTTCATATCATGGTTCAAACGTTACAAATCGATGAGGTTTACTACTCCTTTTCGAAATCCGAAGAAGTTCCCATAGAACTCCTTGAATCATCTGTCAACGGCTCAATCAATTACTTCTTCGGAATGCGAAAAAACAAAAAAAAAAAGATTACTTGGTTTTTTTTTTATTAATATATGCCTATACCATTTTTCCTTCATTGATTTGATTCTTTCGATGGATACCGGGATTCATATTGGAAATAATCAGAAATCTAGGAATTAGAACCGTAAGAGTTGCCTCTCGATTTTTTGATTGGAATCAATACAAATCAAATAGATGAAGCAAAGAAATAGAATTGGGGTGCTATGTACATTACATATATGTAATTGATATCTACATATATGAATATGAAGATACATATTTTAGATTGATCTATATTAAGCCTCTATCTTTATACAGTACAACTTTATACACTACAATAACAGTAAGAAATAGTATGGTAGAAAGAAATATATGAATCTTTCTACCATACTATCGGATCTCATAGAATACTGCTGATTCTAGTCCCATTTAAGACGCGAAATTGTAATCCTTTTGATTTTCTTTCTTCAATCATTGATAAGAACTAAGGAGTCAAGTTTCATTCAAATTAATCATTTTGACTGACTGTTTTTACGTAAATGATAAGTAAAAAAGCAGTAGGAACTAGAATGAACAGTGCAGTAGCAATAAATGCGAGAATATTTACTTCCATAATCTCATCGTTTCGTTTTTTTTACTTCGCAATAACTCGGGATTTAATCCCATAGAGATGAGAAATCTTTCACCTGTAAATTCAATGGGATGAATTATATCTCGATGATATTGAATCAGATCAATATCATGAATAACAATATCTGAGCTATCAAATCGATTCATCGTCGAGAATTGAATAGTATAACATAGAGGATCTTTTATCCATACCGAATCCAAAATTGGATTCTTGATCTAATCTAATCAAGAATTCCTTTATTTATCATTCTTTTCCATTCTTTCTTTCTTTTCTATAACCTACCACCTTCCTTGTACAATCATCTGATGAAGTATCATCTGACCGTTTTTCCACTTCCATTGGTTACAAACCCAAACAAACAATAGAAGTAAAATGTAAAAAAAGACTGAGTTAAGTTCTAAACTCCGTTTTTTTAATGATCTAATTTTCTTGGAAGACAAAGAAGTGTGATAAAGATGAGTCCCAGTCTAAAAGATCTAATATTCCATCAAATTCACTATTTTAGAATTTGTTCTTTTTTCGATGGGATCTTTACCTTAGAAAGGAAAAAAAATGATTCATTCCCTTGCTAAGAGAGGCGGGATCCTTGTTTGATCTTTCTTTTATTAATATCCTCTTTCCTTGGATTAGGACTGGGACGCATATATCAAAAGTTCAGTGTGCAATTTGAATGAGATAAATTGTTTCAAATTCAAATTAGTAACTGAGATTACACACAATCGGAACCAGAAAAAGAGATAGGTTTAATCTGAAAAGTATTCTATCAGGGTAACTATGTTAAATTCATTTTGTAGCGTACAAGAAATGAATTCCATTTGTGTATGTGCTTCCAGGAAACATAGGATATTCTATTCCATTACACGGATCGGGAACAATCGAAAAAGTCCGACCCAGTATGGTATCTCTTGGAATTCTGAATATGATGCTACCAATAATTGTACTAATCCACATATGTCTCTCTCCCACCAATCGGTACTAGTTGAAGTAATGGAAATTCTCGTATTTGTTTGATAAGAAACGAAAAAGCAAAAAAAAAAGAAATAAGGATTTCCGTTGGGAATGAAATTCTGCTCCTTGTCCTCTTTTTCACAGAAAATGGAGAGATGGATTGAGTGTTTATTGGATCCGTCGGGACTGACGGGGCTCGAACCCGCAGCTTCCGCCTTGACAGGGCGGTGCTCTGACCAATTGAACTACAATCCCAGGGAAATAAGGTGTATAGCATACATATTCTTATGATTTCATTCAAACCATTTCTATTTAGAATCGCCGTGTTGTAACATAGACGCGAATGATATATTGATATCCACATGGATACGCACTTTAGTGAGAGCGGCATGGATTAATCCTTTCGTTATTGTCAAATCGATTGATAATCAATCTTTCAATGAACAAAAAGAGTCTTTTTTTTTTTCTTTACTCTTTTCCTTAGACTTTATACTTACAAATCCTGATATGAATCTAGATCATTAGCAAGATCCGCATTTGTGGGAACAAATAAAAATAAATAGAGCAAATAAGAAGTAGGGATATATCATAAAGTTTTCTTTTTTTTTTCCTCCTTATCAGGAATTTCTGGAAAACAAATGGGTTATATCATTTCATGGTGGATCAGCGAATTATTGGGCCGAGCTGGATTTGAACCAGCGTAGACATATTGCCAACGAATTTACAGTCCGTCCCCATTAACCGCTCGGGCATCGACCCAGGAAGAATCAATTCTAGGCTTATTGATAATCCATGATCAACTTCCTTTCGTAGTACCCTACCCCCAGGGGAAGTCGAATCCCCGCTGCCTCCTTGAAAGAGAGATGTCCTAAACCACTAGACGATGGGGGCATGCATGCTTGCCCGACCGCCATCATACTATGCTCATAGTATGAACAGTTTTTTTTAATTGTCAATATAATGTAATGGTATGACTAGATCCGACGGATCTTTCTGTCTTTCATGATTCCATAGAATTTTTTGATTCGTCATTTCTATTCATGAATCATTCATTCTAAGCGCCATTCTATATAGAAATCTATTAATAAATCTATTATATAAATCTATAAATCGATATTACTATATTAGATAGTACTATATTAAATATTCTATATTAAATATTAATATATTAAATAATAATAACTAGATAACTAAAATAATAATAAATTTCTATAGATAAATTTATATATATAAATAGAAAAAGGATAGGATCCTTTCAGGGAATGATTTGTCCGCCAGAAAAAAGGTTAAACTCCATTTCTTCCACTTTCATTCATTGATTCACTCGTTGTTAAGATGAGATATGCCCATCTCACACTAAGCCAGGAAATTAACAAACGATAAATCTGAGGGGATCAACAAGTTATCGAAAATGGTTTTTTCTTTAAGAATTTGCTTCAGGGGACAAGTAGAATCTCTTCATCACATGATTCGATGAAATATCTTGGATCTATGTCGAATTGGTAGGTACATGTATCAATCAAGTGAATTTCGTTCTGATAGGGGTCAATTCAATAAAAGAAAAGTAATTCGAGTCAGTCTTGAAATAATTCATTGCATTGATATTTATCAAATTCAATATCAATAAACCATTCTTACCCTAGGGAAATCAAATTTCTCGTTCCCGAATGGGCCACTAGCTATTATGAGTCTATTGCATGTACTTATGTATATAATATATGTACATAGATCTATCTTATCCGCATAATGATTCATTCAGGAATTGAATCAAACGCGCCCTTTTAACTCAGCGGTAGAGTAACGCCATGGTAAGGCGTAAGTCATCGGTTCAAATCCGATAAGGGGCTTTCGATTTTTTCATAAAACTCCAGTCTTAGTATTCATATTTGAGCGGAGAATAGAGATATTGTTGATATTGATATTTGTAATAAAAAAAAGTAACCAACTGTATAACTGAATTAGAATAATAACTTATTCTAATTCAATTAGAGTATAGTAGTTATAAAGTTGAACATTTGTTTATTATATTATAATGAATAATGAGAATGAATAATGATAAGTCGTCTCTTGAATTGCCAAATATTCCTATTTTCCATTATTCCAATCAAATCCATTGTAAAGATTAGAAATCAACAAAAGAAAAAGTAAGTGGACCTGACCCATTGAATCATGACTATATCCACTATTCTGATATTAAAATTCGATAGAGATGAGATTGGAACAGTGGGTCTTTTTTATTTCATTTCTTTGGACTCCGCAAGAATTTGTCGATATTTCCGATTAAATCTTCTTGTTCCTAGATGTTCCATAGGAATAAATTGCTATTCCGTTCCTCCACAGAGAAACGTTTATTCCAAGTCACAACATAAGAGCCATTTTCAATATCTTTC